TCTGTCTCTAGTGAATTCCCGTAGTGCGTGTCTGCCCAGATGTGAGTTACCTACCTCAGTCGAGAGAGAGATCCCGCTATTGATTATGAATTCCAAGGAACTCCAAGAGAAGAGCAAAAGGTAAAGTACTGACTATAGTCCTCAAAGCAAGAGCGGAATTCGACATACCTTGCTTGAACTTTCATTCACTATCAGGCTAGAAAAGGCCAGCAGCATAAAGAAAGGAAGAAGGAGAAGGACTTCTTTTTCTTTGGACACAGGGACTAGAAAGAAAGCACAAAGAAGGAAAAGGTATGTAGGTCTTTTTCTTGGGTTTCATAATTATCTTATATGAGGGTCAGGGCTTGAAGCGGGGTAGTTGAATAGGAATCCGGCTAATAAGCTTGAGTTCAGATAGTCAGGTGAGAATCCAATCCTTTTTGCGTTCTCGATGGAGTTGGTCTTCTTTGCACCTTAGTACAAGTCAAGCTCTGACTACAAGAATGCAAATGCATTGGATGCAAACTCATCACTTAAATCCCCAGAGATGGCAATCTCACTTCAGAGAAAGTCTGATGTGCTATTTGACTGATCCTTAAGACTAGGATTTCGGATTCTCTTAGAACAAGGGCGCCCAATGAGCCAGAAAGAAGAGCTCATTCTTTAGCGCAGGTAACCTACTGCTGCTAAGATTCATTCCACGCTTTAGGAAGAAGGAAGATCTCACATAAGCTGACTCGAAAGTAGAGTGAGGATTTATTTCACATTTCTCCAGATCGTCATCAAAATGGTGAACAAGGACTTCAGTTCACGCATCTGCCCTAGGACTTTGCCAAATCCCGATCCTAAATAGTGGGTCAAACTACCGGAGGAGCACGGCCTTGGTGGCGACGATTTGAGGTGCGGCCGTCTTACCTTTAACTACGAAACCTTTGATTCTCCCGATTGCCATCACCAGCACGGATGCCTTCCCTTCCCGCTTTGCATCTCTTTGAATCTGAATCATATCTTGATTGAGAGTGATTAAAAAGTCTTAGTTGACATTCTGGTGCGTCAAGATAGATCCTCTTGGAGCATTTGGTATTGGTTGAATCGTATTTATGAGAAGATGCAGGGAATTCAAGTCATTTTCCAGCACTCCTTTAGAGAATGTAACTCGGTTGCAGATGGATTGGCAAACCTAGCATGCCAACACAGAACTAATCAATCCTTTTTTTTTGTTTTTGAGTAAACCATTCGTGTATCGAATTCGTGCATGAATAGATTCATCAGCACGGGGGAAAGGGAGCAGCCTTGAGGTATGCCTTTTGTGTGATTTGAATAATTATTCCCCTTCTTGTCTAGGATTGGCGTTTGAAGGAAATCTAATAGAAGATCACATAAAAGTGGATTTTCCTTACCTAAATGGGATTGAAGAACTGAGATTAGGAGCCCGTGATCTATGTTGTCGAAACACCCTACAATATCAGACTTAATCACTCTATCAACCGGGCCCCAGCTATGAATCTGAAGAAAGAAGGTAATAGCTCCTAGACCTTTTCTGAATCCATGTGAGCAAGCTAGGAAGATGTCTTCAAAAACAAGATTCAATAAATGGGAAAGAGAGTCCATCACGATGATATCCACTTTCTTTGGTTGAGTAATGGGCCGGAACTGACCCGGCTTATTTGGTTTGGGAATAAATGATCTGTACATGGCGGAGAACCTGAAAGTTTAGTTTTTTAATGCTTCCTTCATTTCTTCCAATTGACTCTTGGACACCACTTCCTTATACTCGTTCTCTGTTTCCCAAAGATAATCGACTATTTTAACTAACTTTTCTATCAAATCCGTCTTTTTCATGCAAATATCTTCTTCTCTTAGAAGAGTTAACAGATCTTTCTTTTCCATTACACACACACACCTTCTTCGATACCTCTCGTTATTCCCGTTTCCCAAAAAGAGGGAAATCCACAAAGGGGCTATGGGAATCGAACCCAATTCTTTCCGGCATTGAACCCCCATGAATCTCATTATTCTCAAGAGAAGGAGTTCCGGGGGGGGGCGCTCCTGGGCCTCAGTACACTGAAGACCAACTCAATCTCGATTCTCTGAAGCAGCAAACTCTCAAAAAAATGAATTGACCAATTGACGACGCTCCTCATTCATTATAACGATATTTGATAAATTCTATTGTTTAACCACGAAGAGTGTATCTGACGGAGACACTCGCTAGATCTAGTTAGAGTTCCTCGGCGAATCGTCTCTTTCTTAATGAAATATCTGTCTAGCCCTTATCCTGCTAACGACGCCCTTCTTATCTACGAAATTGACCCTTCCTTCCCCAGCTTTGAGTGAAGTTCCTTCCATCAACAGTTAAGTCATTAGTACCAGAGCCTATTCTTTCCATTGTGCAATCAGTTCTTCCACTTGGCTCAATAGCCGGAGATGAAATAGCGAAGGTTACGTTCACATTTCTAAGCGCGGTTCTTCCTCCATCAGATCAGGCATAATCAACAGGAGAGAGCCAAGCAAGGTTTACGAGAGCAGCGGATGATTTCACAATTACCCAAACTCGAGCAAGGGTAGCAACGGTTACTGATTACCTGACTGAACCACCAGGAGCTTCTTCTATGGCATCAATGCCATTCTCTGTCCATCAATCCGATTTCATTAATCAATCGAAATCTTTCATTTTCTCGGGAATTTTGGTTGTTCTTCGCCTTACCGAGTTGATAACATCTACACCGGAAACAAGAACTCTACCAACGGTTATTGCCAACAGTTCCTACGTTCACAGCTCTTATTTTTCCAACAGCTAGGCCATCCAAGGGGAGGGATGACAGCCCTAGCCCTGCTAACTTCACTCTTATGATGATTCAATTGCTTACACCGGCTACTGGTTGAGCTGCTACGAAAGCAGTTACCTTTCTTACAGCAGGGCAGATGATTTCACAGTTAGCAAATCTTTCTTCTGAACTCTCACAAAAGAGCTTACTCTCTTTCGAAAGACCGGATACGGTTAGATCTAATTCTAGCACAACCGATTCCTCTTCTGCCTTTTGACTCTCTCCTGCTCGAAAATGAACTCAATCTTATATGTAGTATTCCCCTCGTTTCATGGTTTATATATCCTCCAAGAGCGCTTATTCTCCATCAATTGCGATAATGCCGCATCTAAGAGCCTATTCATGTGCAGCCTACTCGGATTAAGGAAAATCCGGTGCAGTGCTTGATAAACTTTCGATGCCCGCCTAATGTGCTTCTAGCTGGAAGCAGCCAATCCAATCCCATTAAAGGATATTTAACCCTTAGGGCGGATCCTCCTCTCTCTACTGGGATTGACTCGCTTAGAAGGAGTCCCATTCCTTTGGCAAAGGCCCTAACTACAGCTCTGAGTAACTCCTTGTCTCATTGATCCAAGTCATCAAGGAAAGACAGTGACGATCGGTACGAAAGGGAGGCATACTAGCAGGGGATTCGTACTAAGAGCGGTTATGTAGCAGGGGATGCGTTAAAGAGCCGTTATGTAGCATCTGAGAACAAGAAAGCAGACATGCACACGAAAAGACTTGCAAGAGTAAGGTAAGGCTTGACTTTACTAGTCCTCTCGCTACGACCCTTACTCTTATAACGGGTTACACATGCCACCCGCTTGCTTCGCTTCAAGTTTGAATGCCCAAGGTTTAGAATCCATGTACAGTCCCAGTCACGAAGAAGCAGTCCCGTCCTCTCTTAATGAGATATCTCTATCTGTCTCGTCTTATCCTGCAAACCGCTTATTGGACAAGGCAAGAAAAGCCTAAACCGTGCGTACCCCTTACTCGTACAAAAACGATTTCATTGGCTTAATGGCAGCAGTAAGAGCGCATTCCTTGTCCGATTCTTTACTATGGATTCATGTGTCAAATCCTTCTCGGCATCAAGACAAGACTAGTTTTTTTGAAAGGCAAGCGCAACTAGTCTTGGCGAGAGGTTGCTTGCAATACTTGCTAACGGGCCCTCAGGGATTGGACAACAACGAGGCTGTTAGCAAGAATGGGTTGTGCAAGTGAATCATAAAAAGTCAGTTGCAGTATCAAATAGCATTAGCAGGAGCAAGAGCAGTATGATAATAAGATGCCATAGCTGCATCGAATGCCATGTTTTCAGGAAATGAATCAATAACGGTGTCAAATGCCACATCCGGACGAGAGATTTGCGATTCGTAATTAGATGAAGACGAAGAGCTGGTGCTCTAACCTGATGTCGGAATAGCAGCTTGCGGGACAAGGGTTCTTCCTTTTACAGATGTTTAAGAAGCTGCACATGAACTGGTCGAGTGAATGGCTACTGCAAGAGAATCCGCAGCTATCGAATCTGAGTAGGCTGCCGAAGCTATTGACTCCGCTGTGGATGGCATGGGATTCATACCCAGGCTAAGGCTAAGCTAAGGAAAGAAAGCAATTGCTTTCTTTCCTTAGCTAGCTAGCTTGCTGGCTAGTTTCTACCCAAAATAAATTCTTATATAAATGTATGTTCTGCCGCTTTTCTATCGCGCCCCGTCCCTTGGTATTGACAAAGACAATTCCCATGCTCACAGCCAGTTAGAGCACCAAAATCCACCCCCTTCTCTTCAAACTCACCTCACTCTCGTGAATGTCCTTCCCAAATCCTAGCGTGACGTGGATGATCCGCCGAATCCTCACCACGATCGATTAGGTGAAACGGTTCTGCAAAGTTTGTTTTTTCATACAGGCAGCGTGGTTATAGTAGTCAGAATTGTGCCAGCCATGCAATTCGTACTGCATGGCGAGATTACTCTACCACTCTATAAATAGAGGCTCGATAAGTGTCTTCATTAAATTCAAATCAAAGAAATTGAGTAATAGCACGTATGGATATGGATGCTGCAAACAGGCTTGCTGAAATTAATGCAGAAATGGGGCAACTGCAAAATCAAATTCAAGAGCACCGTAGAGTGCTAAACTCCCTTTTGATAAGTGTTAGAACAATGGATCCTGCAAGGAAAGAAGCGCGCATTCGCGCTACCAGAGAGCGCATAGAGGGTTTGGAGGAGAGGCAGCAAGCGCTGCGGGCGGAGCAGGAAGCCCTAATTGTGCGTGCTGCCACCCACGGTCACCGGGGAGACTAGAATAGAAGAGTCCGTCGACTCTTTTTAGTTTTAGAAGGTTTAAATAAGTGTCTGTAGACGCAAAGTAGTGTGTTTTAATTTATGGTGTTCTTTGTCTTTTTTTAGTAGAGATCTACTCCGATGCTTACTGGAGATAGACTCCTATTTATGCTAACTATCTTTGTTTGGTTTTCTTTTTTATGTTTGCATGTATGGGAACCCTAGTTGAAAATGTTTACTACTTATGCTTTTAGAATAATAAATACTTTTTCGTATAAATGTGCTGAAAATAAAGTTCTTTCCTTTTTTTCTTTCTATAGTGGAGATAGTAGCACGTAATTACAGACATATTATTAAAGTGGTAAGAACGGGTTTCGTTCTAGTGCCCGAAAAGAATATTCCAAAGCTTTTCCGTTACAGAACCGTACGTGAGATTTTCATCTCATACGGCTCCTCCCTTATGTGCATAATGAAAAGCAAATAATATATATAATAAATAATAAGCTTTCAATATTATAATTCTAAATTTAGTGGTAGTGGGGCTAGTGTTTTTACAAGAAATCTCTAGCCTGCGAAAGATCTTTTTCTTTTTTGAGTATCAAGCTGTTGATACTAGATATATAAAACTAGATATATAAAAAAGGTAACTCCAAAAATTTCTTTGTCCCCAACGCCCATGAATTTCAAGGAATTAAGAACTTCAACAGTCTTCTATGGGGTATCCAAAGTACGAACGAGATGGATTTTGTTGTACCAACCATTCTTGTTAATCCCGATCCCGATAAGGAAAGGGGGTAATTTCTAACAAAGTTTTCGTTTTTTTTAATTCCTAGGCGTAGTGCTTTTTCCCCTATGCCGCCTATTGGTACTAGTGGAGTAGAGTTGGCCTACAATAAATAATCCATAGGTGTAACCTTTCGCTCAATACTAAAATCGACAATTGAAGCATCTAAGGCTGCATTAATCGGGAATACACGACAGAAGGAATTGGTTTATTTACAAACCTCATCTCTGCCCTTCAACTGAAACAAACTATCAACCAGGGCTGAATCCTCAAATAAGGAAGGAAGAAGGAGAATTTTGAAAAGAAGGACATTAATGCTTTATGAAAGCAATCTGTACGAGGCCTCACTTTCTAAGAATCAGGAGAATCAACTGATACAGGTAGGTGATTTGGTATATAACCAAAGGAAGAGCAGAGGGAAAAAACTCCTTTGCCAAAGACTCTTTGAATCAGAATTGTCTTCTTCTGAATCAGGGGAAACCCTTCAGACTTGTTTTCATTCGAGAGAACAGAGTGAATCATAAAAGGGTTGAATCATCCTTTATTTCCGTACGCAAGCCATGGAAGGACATCTACTGTACTACCAGATCTCCATAAGAAGAAGATCCCCTTTCATTCCCATTCCATTGAACCGCTTAGGTGGTATAAGACTAGACTGAGAATCTTGAGCTTGAGTGAGAACTTCAATCTTCTTGGAGACACGGTAGGCCTTGTCATCTGATTGATCTCTTTCCATAACAGCTTTTAGAAGACATGAAGTGAAGGTAGGGTGTTGAGGGTTCTACCAACGCCATGCATCTTAAGAGTTAAGGTACTATGCCTAAGTACTCGGGCTATATGAGTCTAGGTCAGACCCTGTGTTTAGTCTCAAATGAAAATCGAAACATTCTACTCGCTTCCAGGTCGAAGAAAAAAGTAGAGACAGACCTTGTTACCTGATTGGTAACGTGCTAGTCCTTATTAGCTTGCCTATATTAGAGAGATCCCACTTCTTCCTATAGCTTTAACAAGCTATAATTCGATCTTGTTTACTCGCTACTTGATCTCTTTTTTCATATAATGTAATATTACATAAAAAATAGCTTCTCGTAGATGCATCTTAGCTAGCTAGGAATCTATTAGAAGCATAAGCTGTCCGTTCAATCTAAAATACTAAAATAATGAAATAATAAGAAATAGGGTTGAGTAGTGGGAGAGAAGCTAGATGAGAAGCCAGAATGAGCATTCGATCTGATCTTACCTGCATGTAAAGGATAGCTGGGAAGACGAAGCGAGAGAGTGAAAGACCATCGGATGGATCTCTCTGGGGACTGTGAAAGATTTGATAGGAAGTCTATCTTTTCGGGAAGCAGGCGCTATGAAACGAGATGGGATGTTCTAGAGAATATAGGAAGCTTATGTGCAGGTAAGTGAAATACCTGGTTGTCGAGTCATTCAGCGAATGTATGATTCCTAGTTCGATCCAAAAGGTAGAAATTCCTTAGAAACGACTGGGAGCTCTAGCCCATTTCTATTTCCAGGGGACTATCGAGAAAGAGAAAGGATCAAGCTCAAAAATTCCTGCGAGCAGCCAGCGGAGATCGGGGAAACGGGAGAAGAACGGCTTTGTGCCATTAGAATCCTTTTCTGCCAGATAGCCTTGACCTAGCTTCCCGGAAGAATCTCCGGAGCTTAGAAGCACTCTTTGAGACTCTGCCCGCCCTTATGAGAAGGAGTCAAGAAGATAGGAGGGAGGATAGCTATGATCCTGCCAAGGTTTTTTCAAAAATACAACTTTAGGCTAACTAAAATAGCTTTTAGAAAGCTGGAAGCGAGGAATCCTAGTAGTTCTAGGTCTCCGTTTTCTTCAGGTAAAGTCTCCGAATATAGCTGTTACTGATAAGGTAGAAAAGCAAGGTTAGCTGTCGGTTTGGTAGTAAGCAACATCGGAAGGTAGCAGAACGAAGTATTGCGAATGCAATAGTCCCAGCTGCCAGAGTTTTTTAGAGACTGAAGCAGGTCGAGAGCCAGACAGGCTAACGAGCGAGTGTAGTTGCTTCAAAGCGGGATATGAAAAGGAACCGCTGCTAGGAGGACTGTCCTCACTGAACCTGAAAAGATATTAAATCAATTCGTCCGGGGAAGTGAGAGAATGTTTTTTCCAAGGCTAGGGTTGCCCAAGACGTGATGAAGGGGTATCGGGAAGGAATTTAGCGAACAAGCTATAGCACTCTCCTGAGAATTAAGAGGGGAAAAAGCCACAACTGGATGATAGCAAGCCTGGGCTTACGTCGGGAAAAAGAGCGCTGCCTATTCATGTTCAGGTACGAAGTGTGAGTTCTTAAAAAACGAATAAACGAACTCGACCAGGATAGTAATGGACTCAGGTTTGAGTTCTTATAGTAGAATGAAGATCGAGTGAAGGCCTTTGAAAAATGCAAAAGCTTCAGGAGCCAGGAGAAAGGAAAGAATAGTGACTTCCTGGGAGGAGGCGTAGGTGATAGGAAGCTAATCAAGGACAGGCTAAGGATTCGAACAGTCCGTGGGACCTTCAAGGAAGAAGTGAGATAAGCTAGGATGCGTGTGATAGAGTAACCCCTAGCGAGTATAAGTGGATCAGCGCTTCTTTCTTACCCTTACCTAAGCAGTGCCCTTCATTCAGGGTTTCAAGGATCGGTATCGAGATAGCAGCTCGAGGAATCCCTGACTTGCTTGCCTTTTATTTCAGGTATGAAACAAATAGCAGTCCAGGTCTATAAGTAGAAAGGCTCAAGGAAATGCGAAGTATAGAGAGTATAAGATAAGCTAAGATCTAGACTCCCAGATACCAACGAGCGGGATTAGCTACCAAGCGGGGGAGCTTCAGGAGACTGATAGATGATAGGTAGGTGGGTGGGAAATCAAGAGAAGTTACAAATGAGACTCTTAATGGATTTGTCAATTTTCATCCTTTTTCATGGGGCAAGAGCCAGCCCATTCTTATAGCATCCAAGGAAAGAAAAATGCCCATGGCAGCTCTTAAAAAGATAGGAGAGGAGTGTGAGTCAGTCGAGTCGAGAAGCAACTCATTTATAAGTTAAAAAAGTTTAAATAAAGGGCGATTTCCAAGTTTCAAGGAAGAGTGGATTAGCCTCGAATATCTTGATCCACTAGAAAGAGAATTACCAGATACGAATACAAATACAGTTGGAGATCAATAAGCCAAAAGCTTTAAGAAAGCTATAGTAAGGTCAGATTACAGGAAGAGCACAGGTCAGTCTTCTTCATAAGTTCCCTTCCCGTCAGGATAGGGCGAAAGTTGCTTTGTCTTTGTATTCAACGAGTGATTCAGAGTTGTCTTGCCTTTCTAAATTCAAGCATGTCTGTTATGCTAGTTCATCTATAGAACGTCAAGACCTTGTCTTCCGTAAGCTAGATACCCGAGAAAGTAGATTAAGGTCATACTTTTTCCTTAGAAAAAAGCCCACCCACGTCTGGGTCATAAGTTTGTCTGCCCATTAACAACAAGAAAGCCAATTCATAGCGCAAGGAGGATAAAGGAAGGGTAGGAGCTATCCAGTAGAATGCTAGGGCACAAAAGCAAGAAGAGGACCTCGCTACACGAATTGAAAGGAAAGCTCGGACTTCTAAAAGGCTTCGAATAACATACATAATATCGTTCATTTTTCCTCCAGCAAGGAGCAGAGCCAGTTCAACTCATGAAATGGATGCTTTCGTAGGGACAGTATGCCTTTTAAGCTAGATAAGGCCTGACCGGCTTCGCGGGAGCATTTCCACTCTCTGGCTAGGCACTCTTTTTGTAGGCCTGAAAGCTCATTCCTAAATGGGAGATAAAGTGCCTTTTCGATTCTTCCTTCCTGCTTGTGTGCTTTCCCTAGGAAAATTGACTCATTCTAGCTCTCCTCTACTTCAACCACTAAGCGCTTCGCTCCTTTAATTAAGAATCGAAAATCTCGCCTTTTTTGGCATGAACATATAGCATGTGTGCCGTGAGGTCAATCACTCTCAGTTCTTCTTTATAAATTGTCGAACATGATGAAGTTATCGGCTTGAGGCTTCTTTTCAAGCCTTTTCAAGCTGAGTAGAAATATCGTAAGAGAATAAAAGAAATGTACGCCCAACACTCCCATGTCTTTCTTGGTTGGACCAACCCAACCGGCGATTTCCGACAAGTCTTTCTTCATTTTGAGAGCAAGAAGCGGAACTACAAGAAATTTGGAATTAGACTTATGTTACCAATAGCTCGGAAGAACCTCCTCTTCGTTATTATTATCATTCTTTTTCTTTTCTTGATGGGCTTTATAGTAAGGGGTACACTACGAATCCTTTGGCAATAGATAGTGTCTCCAATGTATCAGTGCTCTCACCATTGAGTACAGTTCTTGATCATACGTGGAGTCATTTTGCTTGGCGTCGTCCAACTTCTCACTGTAAAACGCCACTGGTCTGCCCTCCACCGCTCCTATTGCCTTCCCCGAGGCATCACACTTCACCTCAAAGAACTTTGAAAAATCCGGTAAAGTCAAGCGGTGCAATGCTTCTCTTTTCAGTAGCTCGAAGCTACGTTGTGCCCCTCCTTCCTCCAGTACAAAGCCAGACCCGACGCTATCCCACTCGACATTTCGTAGAAACTGACGGTTGAAGTTGGCCCATGGAAACTTCGTACCTCCTTACGCCTTCATAGCCGCCTCACTGACTCTTTCTTGCTTGGACTGGTCCATCTTCAATCCTTCCCGGGATCTTACAAACCTTGGTATGCGAGTTCCCCAAGAATTATGCCTCACCCTTTTCCAAGTTGACATACAACTTCATCCAACAATTCCCGCAAGTGACGGTTTAGGTCTTCCTCACTCCTATTAGAAAGAAAAATCTCATCCAGGTATACGGAATTGACCCCTGTATGGTCTCAGTACCTCATTCATCAGTCGCATAAAGGTACTCGGTGCATTGGTGAGACCGAACGGCATCACGAGCCACTCATACAGGCCCTCCTTTGTGCTGAACGCCGTCTTCCATTCGTCTCCCCACCCCAATAATGACGGTTGTATCCACTTTGAAAATCCACCTTTGAGAACGTGCGCCTACGCCCACTCAGAACGTCGGGCATAGGGTAACATCGACGTTTAGTTCAACGCTCAACTCACTTAAGCAGCAGCTCCCATCCTTAACTGACTGTGCCTTGCTTCCCCTTGCTTGCCACAGTCCTACGAGAAACTCACCGCTTCCGGAACTGGAACTGGGACTGATGGAACTCTTTCCCTTGCCTTTGGGACTGCTGCCTGCCCTGCTTCCCATGCACCTACTTCTCATGCACTGACCCGCTTCCTTCCCGGCCCCTTTCCCGAAGGGCTGCCCTCCTTCCTCGCGTCAGTAGCTCCTTCTCTTGTCGTCGGACGACCGACGCAGTGACCTTCGCTCCACTTGAACACCTACTTCTCTTGCTCTCCCTCGAACTCAAAACCCCTTCAACCGTCGTTTCCCATGCGGCTTGCCCGGGAGCTCCAGCTTCCGCTTGTTTTCGCTTCCCACTTTCTATGCTATTGCTTTAAGAGTGACTACCCTGCCTACCTACCATGTTTTGGTGGGAGTGACTGCTTCCCATGCTTGTTTCCTATCCCCTTATCTAGTAGAAGGCCCTGGTCCTTAAAGGTCAGACTGTTCATGGAACTCGTTCTGCTTCATCGACGAAAGTATGCTAGGGGTTGTTGCTTAGTCACGAGAGCTCTGCTGCCCATGCCCGCCAAGCAAGCATTAAACTCTTTACTCCGGAAAACAAAACTCTTTCTTTGGAAAGCGAAAATCTTCCTGGAGTCAGATTTTGAGGCTGTGCATAACTCCTCTGTTGCGGCCTCTACCACGGCCACCACGAGCCATGTTTGCATTTGATGAGCCTGACCAGTAGCAGCAACCGGGTCATGTCTGTGCTGTGACCTTATGAACCGTGTCAGAATGAGCCTGCAGTTCTCAGCTTCTTTCTTAAGTGCTTCAGTTCGACGTGATCTATCACAGACGGTTTTGAATCAGACTCTTCCCCTACTTTCCACGCATCATGAGCAGATTCACCTTTCTCCCTCTGCAACTCCCATACACAGAACAGCCAAATTGTTCGGGGATGACGCGTTTGCAAATCACAAACAACGTCGATCTTCGTCTTTATAGAAGTCCCTGTCCTTGTCTGCTAGACACGGGAGCTTACTGTAGCCATTGCTTGCTTCGATTTGCAAGATAGCAGCTTACAGTTACAGAACAGAGGTTGATTTCCTTTTTTAGGACCGCTTTTTCACTTTCACACGAACAATGTGAAACATGTATGGTTTCCTTGCAAAGTCTTTCCGCTGCATGTTTGATTTAATTTAAAGGTAGAATCCCTGAGACGTAGCCGATACATACGATAGGCGAGGCTTCGAAAACAGCCTGTAAGTACGTCTCCGGATCTGTCTACTCCTACTCATCAAGTACACTGCTATGCAAACTTTGCATATCTACCCGGGTTTGATTCGAAACACCAATAGTCGAGAGTGTTCCAACCGACCTCGGAAGCGCTCGATTCAGTGAAAAAGTGGTTTCCATAATCACGTCGATGGAACTAGTCGAGCGGATACAGAAAGCAGAGAAAGAAGTAGGGCCGGAACTCACCTCCCGGACCAATTCACCTTATTCCCTGGTCCACTCGCCTTGACCCCCACTTTCGTGGGAAGATGGTGGGCGCCCTCAAGATAAGATGGTGGTCTGTTGCTGGTGTTAGTTTAAGAGAAAAACAAAAGAGCTTCTAAACTGAAACATCAAACCGGTAAACAGAGTCAAAAACCAGCAACATGAAAGAACAAATAACAGAATTTGACTCCCCTCCGTACTAAAGCGCTTGAATTACATGCAAAAAACAGAGTTGCTACAGCAGAGCTCTTGAACACAACAAAAAACAACAATACTCAACTTCTCCACTAACATTTCACTGCAGAAAATGAGATTACAGCAGGTATATATAGAGATTTCAGAGACTATAGATGATTTTTTTACTTCCGAATTTAAGAAGGATAAGCCTAGAAACCTAGAGAAAGCAAAGGACACAGGGAAGTTACATAGGAGACAAAAAAGACAAACCAAAAATAGAAAAAGAAGATAGAAGTGTCTCTTTACCGAAGACTTCCCTTCCCCCCCTCAGTCGCCGGGGCGGCTTTCCCCTCAATCGGAGAATCGGTTGTTGATTAGATTGGGAAACAACGATGGATCGCCAAAGCTCGCCCATGCTTACCTTGCCTCGATGAACCGAGGGAACTCCTTAACGCTAGGGCTTCTGTCAAGGGAAGCCTTTAAAGCCAATAAGTCCAGTACACCTGCCATACGGAGATCCCCTCCTCCCCTCATGTCCGATAATCCCTCGGGTTCAACCGGTTCGGAACAGAAAAGAAAAGATATTCATTCGGGCCTTCCTCAATTCCGCAACTCATTACTCTGGATGGGGGTATGTTCGTATGCTTTTCGAGGTAAGACATCAATGAATTTCCACCACTCCTTAAGGAGTGGCATCTGACCACAACATGCCACGAAGGGAGAGCTTTCAATCCAAAGGAGTTCCATCTTACTTGATTCGCCTGCCTTGTCTCTCCAAATACCAAGATCTGCCTGCCGTCAAACTCCTATTGATAGGCCAGAAAAAAAAGTCATTTGTTGTCCCAAAGAATAGGAAGATGAAGGCCCCCCTATCTAGATGATATTCGAAGTTCCTATGCACTCTACATCCCCCGGAGGTGCAGATAAGCTCGTTAGCATGCCATTCCCTGCTCTCCTCTAATGATGTAAGTTCTCACTCCATTTCTCCGTTAGAGTCCCGAAGTGAGGGGGATGGCGAACAACGAAAGAAAGGTTATAGGTTGGCCTCTTTCTTCGATCAATAGCAAATCTAGCAAGGCAGTCCACTCTCATTGAAGATGGGATGAGCCAACAACAACAACTACTAGCTCCTCTATTGGTGGGAGTTATGGCTGGTTCCTCCATTCGAGTTGCTCACCGAGCGAGGGCGGCTAATCCGGTCCATGTCTATTCCTTATCGTCGATGACAGCTCCCTTCGATACCAGCAACCACTAATGACCTTTATCCGCTGCCCTGGACAAACGACCTTTTGGGGAGGGAGCTGCTAGCAACCGATCTCTTCCAGCCGGAGTGAGTTTCCGGTTCATTTCCGGCTTCTCCTGTTGAGCCAGGGAAGCAAGGCACCTTTCAATCCCTACTTATTACCTTACCTCGCCGAGCCCGAAGACGCAGTGGAAGGGAAGGCAAGGTGACCAGAAGAAGTTGGATGCGAGGAAGGAAGGCTGGAATCTCGACTTAATTGAGTTCTCGACCGGGCAACAGAGGCGAATGGAAGCAAATGCCACCAGTATTTCCCACCAGGTAAATACAAAATGAAAGGTTAGGTTCATCATCCAGAAAGTTTTGTCCGGTAGGCGGGAATAAAAGGATAGTCAACTAGACGCATCGGCTGCAGGAGGGAGAGCTCCTTCCCCCAAGGACTGCTTGAATCGTCGAATCGAGGCACCCATCTTCAGTCGACCAATAATGCATTTCTTGCTCGATGAAGCTCCGCCTATCGAAGAAGAGAAATTCTTTCTGGTGCTGGCCCTGGAGTACTGATATTGAGTCGACTCGACCTTCCGTGGTGCTTGGGACTACAGGCCAATCAAGAGTAGGGATCAGTTGAACTAGAGGCGGGTGCCGATCAAAGAAGGTAATATCCGCCTACCTCTCCTTGAGAAGTTCATGGCAGGAGGGCCAGTATTCGACTAGACGGGAACCGTCGCGTCGACTAGACGGCGAGGTAATGAAATTGAGTAAGATTGACCGGGGAGGAGATTCAGGCTTGTGCTGATGGTGTTGAATAACAATGACACCTATCAATCTTTTTATGTCCGGTGAGGGGTATTGATAGGACTTTTTTCGACCGCAACCAATTGGACTAACTCGGAGAAGAATCACTCAATAGGGTGCCTATGCCCCTCCATCTCGGGGGATTCTAGCTTACTTGAATAGGGCCAGAGCACAAGCCAAGCCAGCCCATCGAGACAGCCAAAGCTTGATAAGAGTATACTGCTCGGGTCCACCCGATCATGAGAAAGACTGTAAAGCCACTTCACTCGATTTATGACTGGGGAGGCGGGAGGACAAGCACCGAGCCTATCAGTTTGGGGAATTAGAAGCTTACTAGTGGGGAATGCAAGCCGAGGGGATGAAAGGGTAGGAATATCTCTCTTAAGGCCGGATACCACTAACAGAAGGGATGGCTGGAGGGAAGGTATATCTCATGATCAGCCTATCTTCTAGTTCTGGCCAGTAGGTAGGTGAGTTGAATAGGCGGATATTTTCTCTTCCTCTTTGACAGTAGAATGAAGTAAAGCAAAGCAAAGTCTTCCTACTTCTCACCGTTCCGGCCGATATTCAGATAGATGGGGCGGGGCGGCAGAACGAATCATTGAACCACTCCTGTCACCCTCTACCGGCATTGGAATAGAAAGAGGGATTGGAAGTAGTTGTTGGAACATTTGGTGTAGGAAGGTAGCTAGATGCATCGATGCCTTACTCGGATGCGGAATTGAAAGAACCATGCCTAGCTGGCCTCCTCATCAACTCTGTGTCTTTCGAACCCACCTCACCGATAGGAAGCATGGGCCCTGTGGAGTTTTTTACGAAGGCGTCACTTGACAGGCCCGGACGGCCGATTCGGAAGGGTCTGAGCCTCGGTCGGCTGCCCTACTAGGTAAGGCAACCGCTCACCTATTTCTTTACGTCTTTTCGACTGGGCGGACCTTTCATTGAGAAAAGGGGAATGAATTATCCAGCAGAGATGGCATCCATTAGGTTATTGTCGGCTCTCGCTGTGGCTCATCATCCAGAGGCGGGTTGAGCCCCTTGCACGGTGAATCGAATAGAGGTAATGCAATTAAGCAGCCCGCACGTCGTCGAAGCGGGAGTGGCGAAATAAAGAAGTCGGAGCTCACTCCTAAGGGTTGGTCGGCTGGCTTGTCATCCCGTGAATCGGGCTAGACGAGTGAGCCATAAAGACTTTTTTGTTGCTTGCGTATCGTACCCGATCCCTCCTTCAATCATCTCTATTCCCCAGAGACAGCCGCTTGAAAGAGTAGAAGTCGGCCAGTCCGTAGTCATAGGGCAGCTAAGCTTTCAGGCAAGGGAGGTATAGGATGAGATAGAGAAAGTCTTTCCAGTCCTACAGCTTCTCTAGCTTGAGCGTAGTCTTTACCTTTACTAATTTATACGCGTCAGCGATCAAAGGTCAGCATAACAGGGCAAGCATGAGGAGAGCCATAGCCATTGAGTGACGCCCTGAGTCTTGAGGTCAGTAGGTCGGTCAGTCCTCCTGAGTAGAGACGGGCGGCGTGCTCCATTGTTGGTATTGCACAGTCGGTCCAGCATGAGTAGATCCAGTTTAGTCCGAACAGTACGAATATACCGAGTCGAGTAGTAGCCTCATGGAGGAAGACGAGGAAATGAATATTGAGTGGATAAGATAAGATGTTTATTGAGGAGTAGGCTTAACCATGCGGAGGAGAAAGACCAGTGAGGAGCACCTTTAGAACCGTTATATGCCCGGCAAGTCCCAGTTGGGTAGGTCAAAACTTCCGGTATGGGACAAGCGAAGCGATCGGCCGGTTGGTGAGTCTGTCCATTTTGTGGAGTGTTGATTCCGTTCCTGAGGTTCTTTCTTCGCAAGAGTCAATGCTAATAACGCAAGACTGGATTCAATACCTGAATGCCAGGCAAGCTCGTCAATCCCGATGCTAGCGAAGCGTCACTTCAACTAGTCCATTCTCGAGGCAAGCCGGTAAGCCACATGAGCCAGTAAGCCACATGAGGCGGCGGCACTTCCATTCTCGGAGGGAGGTCCCGCATGAGTAGAGGCGCGCAGGCAAGCGAATAGGAAAGTCGTCTTTATCCGCGGCAAGCATATAAAGTACCGAACAGCCCGAACTATGGATAGACCGAACAGCCCGAGGAGTAGGCTTCCCGATGCGGAGACTCTATTCACGCTGAGGAGTCTAAAGCCCGACCATCCCGTTCCGAACAATGGCTCTACGGAACATTCTCCCGACGAAAGCGTAACAAGTGGGCGGCCCAAGTGCGGAAGATGTAGCTACGGACCATGCCGAATATGTCTCTGCCGAAGAATGCGGAACCTTAGAACCCGACCGAACGACGTTCCGACCAAGTGGTGAACAAGGCCGAATAGTCCGAACATGCCGAACCTGGAGGGAAGGGAGCTTTCCAATGAGTAGGAGGCTTCCCGATGCGGAACTCTATTCCTTAGGTTCGGAGGTCAATAGGTTCATAGGTCCATAGGTCCATATCTTACGGAGGTGAATAGGTCAATAGGTTTGTAGGAGGAGCCTTATGTCGTAGGCCCTTGCCCAGTGGATAAGAAAAGATGTTCCTTTCGGAGAATCGGTTGTTACAAGAAAGAAATCCCTTCATAAAACAACCGATCAACAAATCGGAGAATCGGTTGTTGATAGCATTGAGAAACAGCAAGGGATCGACCAAGCTTCCACACCAATACCTCAGGCGCCGGGGGCTCTACCCTCAGGAGGAGACTCACAGACCTAACGCATTCAATTCAACGAGGGGTACAATCGGAAAGGGATTGATTTTATACACCGGAGCCTGTGCTCGCCCTATCCCCTCAGTCGCCGGGGAGGCTCTTCCCTTGCACCCCCCCTGCCCCCCCAAACGGTGCCCTCCATTTGGGGGGGTGAGTGACACCCGTACTCCCAAGCTTGCTCCACTCTTTGTAGTAAAGGAAGTCTTCGCTCGGGCTTCTATCTGCCCTACGCTTGACTTCGGGATGTGCCCTCACCAACAACCATTTATTCCACTAGTTGCACGAGCCCTATAGAATGAATAGGCAGGATCGAAGAGACTCATCTTATCGGATCGGGCATTCCTCCAGCCTCAATCGTGAAAGAGAGATTTGTTCAGCTCTTGAAATCGGTACCTCTCTTCCTCCGTCATCAATTCCCTCTCTAGGCGAATAAATCCTCCATTTGATCTCTCATCCCTCGATTCGAAGGCAGCCCTTGGGCTAGTATGCTCTTATTCCCATAGCCCTATTTAGTAAGGCGATGAGTGGAGCCAGTCCTCTTATCATCTCCCCCTATTGCACCTCATATCTCTTTCTCCTATGCCTATCTTCGTGGGCGAGCAAGATGAACCGATCACTTATACCTTCGATCAAAGGAATTGAATGAAAGGGGAGGAGTGGGGAGTCTCGATCTGGCAGAAGCACCAATAGCAGTAGCCATAGGGAGCGAGATCCCGACGTTCGTAAGCGTGATTCCGACCTCCAGTGCATGGACGCCCCACCCCTTCCGATTCGAGAACAAATAGCCCCTATACCTATTCATTCCGGCAGGATTCGAGGTTTATGCGTCTCCCGGCAGCAGACCCAGCTCTCAGATGTATCTATTGAAGCAGCACAAGCAGTTAGAGATGCAGTTCCATCAGTTCCGTAAAGATCGGAGGGCCTTTCTCCAGCCTTACAACTAGATTCAAGGAGCCCGGAGAAATGGCTCTGGCTCCGCCTCTCCTTTTATATCCCGTTGATTCTGCCATTGATCAATGTTGGGTCAATTAGCGCACGCGGGATCTTATATATGCGCCTTGAACAGTTGGATATGAGATGTTTTACGGATATCGACCCGGGCGTGAGCTATTGAACAGGTACTGCATCTCGATCCGAAACAGCTACTGGAACTACTGATGCTGGTGGTGCTGGTAGCCATGATGCTAGGTAGCCGTGATCCACCAGCTCTTGCTTATGTCGGTCCCCCCATAGTTGCAGCTTTCAATCAGAAGTAGACCAACGAAAAGGATGGTGGCTACTATCGCAATGGCGGTCTGGAGGATCTAGAAATGGGTAATTCCGACCTCTTCCACTACATCTTTAGTAGCCCCCAGAAATGATTGAGATAATGACTACTCTATCCACGCTCTTCCGTAGGTCGAGAAAGCGCCACGTCCATAGGTAGAGAAAGCTACCCTAGGTAGTGGTTATCCCCGGTAGGTAGTAGTTTATCCAGTAGTACCAGTACCCAACAGACATCTTCTTGCATCTGAACCGGAAGCGGAGGTGGAAAGAACAGAGGTGATTTCCGCAGTACCCAAAGCTAGTTTTTTTTTCGGTATAAGTAGCGGCGATGGAAGTCACACCAGTGCTGATCCAGTTGTTTATTACCACAAGCGTCATGCAGTTACGAGAAGTGATCGTGATTCCGTTCCGGATGTCCCAGATGCAGTGCCTGTTCATAGGTAAAGTGCTATGTGAGGACTTCGAGATCCATATGTTGAATTTGTGTAGCGAAATCGGAATTCAGATGCATATATTAAACGGGTTCAGATGCGGGCAGAAATTCCGGGTTGCCTCACGAGAATCAATGGGTAGGATGGCAATATTTCCGATCGATAGGTGGGATAAGAATAGGATCGATAGATTCGTTGCCTTCATCACCCGGCTTCACCAATGGCCGGGGGTGAAGCCGGGGGTTATCAGGAATGGAGTCAATAGCTTGCCTCCCGGAATGGGATACAGTGTTAGTTCGGGAATGGAATCAATAGCTTGCCTGAACTAGAATAGCCTGGGGAGAAAGAGTCTGGTGATTTTCACAAAGACTTCGTAAGAGACTTGTCATTTCGACGCTTCCAGGACGTTTCAACAACCGGACCCTCAAAAAGATCCTGAAGTCGCACATCTGGTTGTGAAGCTACCGTGTGGTACCAATGTAAATGATCAAGCCATAACTTTACCCAATTACGGATAAGAGTACGCTCTAACATTTCCACTTCCCCATCAAAGGTGAGATCCTCAGGAGGTCACTTCAGCTCCTTTGGCTTTCACTCTCGTCGGACGTAGTCCACTATCAGACCCTTCGACGTGACGGATTGAGGGGGCTGCCCCGCCCCAACCAAAACTCTAATGGGAGTGGAGAACCACGGCCAGGTTTTCCCAAGACCACAAACAAGCGTTCCCATCTGCGAGAACGCCGATGCGGAAGCGAACTAAGAGTCCGAACGAGCAAGTACACTTTCTTTCTTAATTGAGTACTTGTCACGAAGGAGAGCTAATCCCAGAGTCCATCTGGACATTCTCAATGCTCGAACTG